TGTGAATTCTCGTCCGAAGAAGAATCAGTGTCTGAAGATACGTCGACAAGTAGTAATGAAGATTTTCGGCATATCAGCATGGCAAAGAAGTACTTCGAAAGACCGCCGCCGATCGATCTTGCATTTGGAGATCCAATCAAGGCTCATGATGGATTTAATGATAAGTCTATCTATCCCTGGAGCATTGATGGCCTTCATCCTGAACAGATTAACAGGATGTTAGGCATGATGATCGCAGCCTCAAATGCCTATCTTCACGGGAAGAATGAAGCTGAAACTGCATATCGACTTATCACTGAAGGATTTGTCGGTACGCTGAAAAACTGGTGGGATCATCTACCAAAGGAAGCCAAGGCAGAGATTGAAGCTTCTGTAAGGATTGATCTATCTCCTGGTCAACCTGCTCGAGACTCAGAAGGACAGCTAATCCCGAATCCAGTAGAGAGTTTACTCGCTACAATTCGGACACACTTCTGCGGTCCACTAGAAAGTGATGAGAAGAAGCATCGTGCAGCCCTGATGAGCCTAAGGCTTTTCCTTGATGAGTATAAGTGGTACAAAGACGTCTTCCTAGAACGCGTCTTCTACATGCCCGACTGCAACCGAGCAGTCTGAAAGGAGAAGTTTTTCGCAGGATTGCCGAATGGCCTAGGAGATTTGGTCAGAAGCAGGCTAAAAGAAGATGATCTAGACCTAATGACATTTGGTGAGCTCTTTGCGGCAGTAGATCAGTTACTGATAGAGCGTTGCACGCAGAAGAAGGTAGAGAATGCCGAGAAGAAAGCTCTTTCTTTCGGAAAGCACATCTGTTGGCAGTTCGGTATTGAGCCCGAAAAGGAATGGAAGCCTTCGAAGAGCTATCGACGTTCAAAGTCTCGTCGGAAGCGGTATAAAGAGCAACACGAGAAGTAGTGGTCTAGTGAGAAGAAAAAGTGCAGCGAGAAGCATAGCAGCCGTCGCCCAAGCAAGGGTGGCAAGGAAAGGCGTTGTTACAAGTGCAACAAGATTGGTCACTGCGCCAAGCCTGCTGCAGCCAACCTTCCTGTCGCAGAGATTTGGTAACAATAATCTAATAAATAGTACAAAGAGTGGTACTTTGAAAAAGATTAAGGACGCCAAATAAAGTATTGACTGGTAGTCAAATCCGGCTCGTTCCCGGCTCCTACTTCATTTATGGGTTCTATCTTATTAGTAAAGCGCGCTAGTAGAGTGATCGGCGTTAGAGCGGACACAGAATCTCACATCTCCAACTGAGCCCACTCGACCAATCTCATCTATCCTGTTTACGTTCTCGTTACTCATGTCAGCGTAATCTCGTCTTTTAGCCCGGTTAACTGCCTTGTGGTCCAGTTAGTCCTGCATCATGGCGTCTATTCCGTATAAGCGGTGCTGGCTATTCACTCACTTTTTTCTGCTAATGTGGGAAGAAATCAATCCACAATATTAATTCTTCAAGATCTGTAACTGCTTCTAATCTTCCACTGCTTCTTCCAGCTGTCTATACCTCAATAGGTTTTAGTAGCAACCGCAAAAAGGGACACAGCAGCCCTAGTTGGTAGCCTTTTTGTGCCAAACTATCTGGAGTTTATATAGTTATATATATAGTTATAATAGGCTGCTACTTTCCGGCGGAACCGGCCGGGTAGGGCCAGGAGCGGAAATGGCTCCCTTCTTTACGTGCCTTACATCCCAGACGTTCTGAGTTCATTGTCGACGTCGAATTGGAAGCAGAGAGTTTCGTACGCTCATGTGGTGGAAGAAGGGCAAAAGATGTGCATCCAAACCAAGTTGACAACAAAGCCAAAGCCCGAGTGAGGGGCCTCTACCAATGAAGAAAGGATTCTCTGTTTTAGAATTGGCAGGAAAGATGGGACGTAACTGCCTTAATATGACGGTCTGGTTGAATGAACAACTAGACGACGAAATCAGATAAAGAACTATGTTCCCCAGTTTCACTGAGGACCATTAAGGTAAAGGGGACAAAGGTTCGCGATCTCCCCGCGGCACCGATCTTTTTTGACTTTCTTTGTCGGAAAACTAGGAGCTGGCCAATGTGCCAGGACGGGTCTCCCTCTTACTGCCCGTAGCTGGGTTAGGCCGTCGGCCAGAACCAAGTATTCGTTGCCATCGACACCTTCGTTTAGCTATAGCCCAAAAAGCAAGGACACGTACACATCCGAATCCATATGGATCGGGAAGTATGGGTACCTTGGGATACAATCCCTTATCTACCATATCATGATGAGGAGCCCACAGATAACCAAAGATAACTAACTGACGGTCAGTAGACCCGATCCTCCAATGAGTCTCAACAATAGGGGTAGAGTGATCAGTCATCTCATATGCAATTTGAAACTGCCTCGTCCCTTGATTCTCACTTCAACAGGGGCCACAAGGAGTAGACAGACATTCCCCGAACTCTGAATCGTTTGGAGAACTCACCCGCTCCGGTTCGGGAAATCCGTCACTTTTGACTTTTGTCTACTGATCGTAACTCCCAAGTCAGAAAGGGCTTATTCGTATACCTTAGCTACCGCTTCATCAGCGATTATCACATCATCGCCTAGTACCAGCATACTTAAGAAAGCGGCGACCTGGATTCATTCTTTTGGCACACCACCACACCACTATGTGATAGGGCGAACAGGGGCAAAGAGGGAAGAGTATCCTAGAGGTTGACCAGCAACGAATGATAGATTAAAAGGTCTCCGGGAGCATGAAACACATTGTACGCTAGACATGAATTCACACACGAAGATGCGAATAACTGATCGAATAGGATCTCAAAGAGCGTCACAAGCGTTTACCTATCGGTGGCAGACTTGAGATCGAATGAAAAAACAGTGTCATCTCGCCAACTAGCTGATCCAAAGGCTTTGTTTGTTGGAAGATTCCATCCATTGGAATCCGCCCTAAAATGGACATCAACCAATCATGGACCGGTTTCACTTTGGTTTACATAGTTTCTCATTGCGAAGATTCTTCGCTTAGCCTTCCCCTCACACGACTTTCCAAGTCGACCCTAACTTAGAGCGAAAAGTCTGTGGTGAAATAGGGACCTAGTAGGGTCCTTTCAAACTGATCTAAATAAGTTCCCGAATAGATTTTATTCATCGGGTCCAAAGCCTATCTAATCCTCTCGGGCCATAACACCCCACTGTAGCCCCTTCACTATGAGTTCAGGTGAAGAGCTTCACGAACGAAGAAATCTCAAAATAAGAAATAAGGGGTACTCCAAGGTACCAGACTGGAAGCTTACCTTCGTTATACCCCAGAAGATTGATGATCTGATCTTTTATACCACATGCAAGACCGCACATAAATATATTACTTTTGACGGGGTTGGGGGTCAACCACGACAACTCTTTGAACTTTACAAGGCAATCCTTGACCAACGATGCAGAGTAAGCCTCCCCTCCGCAGAAAATCATGAGATCATCCGCAAAACACAAGTGGATGATTCTCTCTCTATGGCACCTCCAATGAAACTTGAAGCGTTTGTTAGTGGACATTTGATTCATAAGTCCCGAAAACACTTCCATCGCTAGGACAAACAAATAGGGGGACATCGGGTCACCCTGCCTCAGGCCTTTCTCCCCAGCAAAGAAACCACACAGCTCCCCATTGATATTAATAGAGAACTTAACTGTGGATATGCACTCAGTAATCAACTGGATAACAATTTCCGGGAAACCTACGGTTCTTAAAACCGCAATGAGGAACTCCCACTGAACTCTATCATACGCCTTCATCAGGTCCACCTTGATGGCACACCTTGGCGAGGAACCTCAGGGACAGGCTCCGGAGCAACTTGATTTGATGTTGATTCATCCAATCTGGCTCGCTTGGATTCTGGATCCATTGAGCTATCTTCGTCTCGCGAGCGCTTGCCCAATCTCTTTTTTCTCCAGCAAGCCCCTACGGACAATACGGACAAGAAGGTCGTCAGTGTCAAAATAAAAAGCAGACCAGTGGTTTCCAATTCCATTTTCTCTAGAAATATAGATAGATTTTTTCTTATTCCCCTCTCATCTTTTTCTATTGTTTTGTTTCATCGAGATGTATACATATATATCGAAAGTGTGCAGTGAGTAATTCTCGTCCTAGGTCTTCTTCTTAAGCAAGACAGAAGGTTCTCTTCCCCCGTTAATTGATGAGTGGTAAGGATCTTTCTCTTGTATCGGTGCACGATCGGCAATTAAGAAGAGGAAAAGGGCAAAGCGTAAGAGCATTACCAGATCCGTCTTAATCCCGAAGCCTTCCTCTTCAACTTTACAACTTTCATTCACTTCAGTATTTACTTAAGTAATGATCGAGAGCACCGATGTGTACACAAGTTTCTTTTTCTTTCATCAAGCAACATCAACCTATCATCAGCTGATACGAAAGAGAATCTCACTCGGGAACGAAACCTAACAGAATCGCTCACTCCTTATATGTAGGATAGATCTCGGCTCTGTGTCTAACCACTTTGCCCCGTGGGCCCTGCACTAGTAGGAATCAGACTAGGAAGAAGAACCAACAGCAGCTTTTCTTTACACATGGCTAGGCTGACGGTGCTTGCGCTGACTCTCGGTATTCGTTCCTTCTCTAAGCCCTCTATAAGCACTAGAAAAGCCCCTATCTGTAAATCCAAGCCAAAGCCATCTTTCTTCCTTATCATCCGGGAACTCCACGAAGACGAGACTGATAGCAGCAGGAGTTGATCTTTACACAGGCTCGCCGGAAGACATCACTCCAGCGGGAACAGAATAGCATGCTCTCGAACAAGAGGGATCAATTCATTCAGCAGACCAAGAAGATGAATGAAGAAGATTTGCAATCACATCTCCTCAAGGAACTGTTCTTCTTGAACTCGGTAAAGCAGTTGATGCTTACTTGATTGCTGGTGATTATGACTTGATTGCGGGTATTGGCCTCAACCTACTAATAGGAATGTGACTGTCCTCTAGCCCTAGTTGGAACTGCCCTTTCCCGAGAAGAAGAGGACCCAAGCAACAATAGCAAGAGCAGCAAGAGCAGCCCTGCCTGCGAGTAGAAGAACTGCAAGCTAGCAAGACTAGGGTAGCAACAGAGAGCCCACCCCTCCCCGAGCGGTGTCCTTTCGCGTACTCCTCTGTCTCTTTCCTCTCTTCAATTATCGAGACCAGTACATACAAAGATCTAGTCATCTCCTTCTAAGAAGTCAAATCTCCTTCCTATATTTTCTTCTAAAAAGAAAGAATAAGAGTAAGAGCCTTTCTTAACTCTTGAACTGTAAGAGAGGCTTCATTTAGGAGCGATCTTTTCATCCAACTAGAAATATCGTATAGAAATAGAAAAGCCACGCCCAAAACTCCCATGTCTTTCTTGGTTTGACCAAGTGAATTTCCGACAAGTCTTTCTTCATTTTTAGAGCAAGAAGCAGAACTACAGGTATGAAATGAAAAGTGTTTCTTACGATTACGCCCAACAGCCCACTTGAGCAATTTGCCATTCTCCCATTAATTCCTATGAATATAGGAAACTTGTATTTCTCATTCACAAATCCATCTTTGTTTATGCTACTCACTCTCAGTTTGGTCCTACTTCTGGTTCATTTTGTTACTAAAAACGGAGGAGGAAACTCAGTACCAAATGCTTGGCAATCCTTGGTAGAGCTTATTTATGATTTCGTGCCGAACCCGGTAAACGAACAAATAGGTGGTCTTTCCGGAAATGTGAAACAAAAGTTTTCCCCTCGCATCTCGGTCACTTTTACTTTTTCGTTATTTCGTAATCTCCAGGGTATGATACCTTATAGCTTCACAGTTACAAGTCATTTTCTCATTACTTTGGGTCTCTCATTTTCTCTTTTTATTGGCATTACTATAGTGGGATTTCAAAGAAATGGGCTTCATTTTTTAAGCTTCTCATTACCCGCAGGAGTCCCACTGCCGTTAGCACCTTTTTTAGTACTCCTTGAGCTAATCCCTCATTGTTTTCGCGCATTAAGCTCAGGAATACGTTTATTTGCTAATATGATGGCCGGTCATAGTTCAGTAAAGATTTTAAGTGGGTCCGCTTGGACTATGCTATGTATGAATGATCTTTTCTATTTCATAGGAGATCTTGGTCCTTTATTTATAGTTCTTGCATTAACCGGTCCGGAATTAGGTGTTGCTATATCACAAGCTCATGTTTCTACGATCTTAATCTGTATTTACTTGAATGATGCTACAAATCTCCATCAAACAGGTTCTTTATTTATAATTGAACAAAAGCGAGGAGCGAACAAAGTGAAAGTGAGCTACCGAGTTTACGAGGGGAAGGAACCGGAACCGGAGGGAAGCTATCCCAGCTCTTTCAGTTCAGGTGCAGTTGACGAAGGAAGAAGCCAGAAAGAAAGGCTATAGAATTGTATTACGCTATGTTTATGGATGATTCCATATTGGGTTACTAAAAAGTGAATTGATGATTCTGCGCTAGCTTGGGCGGAACATGGAAGTACAATTTAGGGAATTTATAAGGACTAAACGTACTGATGAAAGAGAAAGCTTATCCAAAAAGTGGTTCTACCGCGAGTGACTAAGCTCCGTCTCCGACCTGATGACTGGCTAGGGAAGGCTTGAAGAAGATAAGGGCATGGAGATCTTTCTTACCGATGGGTTGCCCCAGCTCCAGTAGACCCAGCAACCGCTCCAGTTCTGCCAGTTCCAATTGGCGTATGCAGGTTATTATTCTGTTTCGCAAATGACTAAAGCACTGGAAGCAGAGGTTTCGAAACTAGAGGAAACCAAAACTTAGATGAGAGGGGAAAGACTCTTTTGAGTTGTTTTCTAAAAAGAAGAAGTGCTTGAAACATAGCTAACCCTTATTAAGGCAAGAGTGCTTGAAGAGAAAGCTACCCAAAGGAGAAGCAGTATACGCAAGGTCTAAGCCTTACATAGTTGTCTTTGTCTCCTTGGTACCCCTCCCTCTTATTCTTCCTCTGTAATAGCTGCCTCGCTAGCGAAGAGTCTTCCAAGCCCTGAGCGCGCTGAGTGCTTAGCACTGAATTAATAGCATCACTTCTACCACTTGCATAGCATATCGGTAGTAGCTACAAGACAAAAAACTAACTCAAGAACGCAGGAGAAGTGCTTTTTGTAGAGCTACAAGAAAGCATCTACTAAGCTAACCATCTAATCTAAGCAGTAGTATCTCAACTCAAGGAATAGCTTTCCCGCAAGAGGAAAGAGCATCTATCTACACAGTTAGCTGCCCCTACTTTGGGATATTGCCTTAGCTAGGTTGGCTCCTAGGCTACAGCAACTGTACAACAGGCGATGTTATCAGCGATGCCTCGCAGCATGGAATGTTATTTCTTCTTCCTCTGGGCTCTGGAATGGAAGAATTGGTTCAGCATCCAAATTTCTCTTAAGAAAACCCTCTGGGGGAGCAATCAAACTACTGCGCGAAAGCCCTTGCTTGTTTGGGAAAATGTAGAATAATAGATTTCCGCTCACCTCGTGTACCTATCTATTCCTCTTCCTCGAGCCGAGTAAGGTCTTGAAGAGCCTAGGCTAGTCCTCTCCTCTACCGGCGTTGACTCTCTCTTTCCTGTTCGTCTGAGATCCCGCTCGTTCCCGTCCTTCGCTTCAGGGCCTGTCCCTCGAGTACTCCATATCCGCTTACTTCACTGCCTTCACGCTACCAGAAGACCCCCTCTTCCTCTTACTAAGCTTTTGGCACTAAGGAAACAGGACCCACAGCCGCTTCGTACCTGGGGTGGCAAACGAGAACAATAATTGGATCACGCGACCAACCATAGCATAGGAGGAAAAGAAAGCAGCCTCTCTAAACTTCTTACAGGACGTAGTAACTACCTACCCTAAGAGGATATCTAAAGTCTAGTTTAAATGCGTAAGAGAGCCCTTCAGGAACTATCAAAGAGAAGGAAAAGGTTGATGAAGATAGGTTGCTGCTGTTGATCTCTCCTAGGTAGAAGAATACACAAGGCTGGGCCTAGATCAGAAGGAAACATTTGGAGACTTCTCCCGCCGAAGGGAGGGTGGCAGCATCAATCCCTGAGTCCTTGACTTATATCCCCAATGAACAACTTAGCTTAATAATATGATGATAATGATTGCAATAATATATATTGGTCCTTAGACACGCTTGTATCGCTTACGGGTTGAGCCAGAAATGGAGAAAGATGTTCCCGGGCCCGCACCAGAGGGGACTTTACAACCAACCGGAAGTGCAACAACTCGTGAAGTTGCGAAAGAAGAAGTCAGCATCCTGTGAAGCGACAACCATACAAGTGAGGTTGTTTTTTGGCAAACAGAGGCAAGCTCCAGCGACGGAGAGTTCATCGACTTCCTCTCCTTCTTCTGAGAAAGAAGTTGCTGATGATGTCGCCGAGAGATCACCAGAATAAGAGCAGGCTGCAGCGACTGAAAGTGACAAAACAACTAGCTCTTCTGAAAAGGGTGGAGAAAGTACACCAATAACCGGGGAGTTTGCTTCAACCCCCGAGAGGTCATCTTCCTCTAATAGGGATATGTCTTCGGCAGCAGGAGAGCATACCATATCTGCTACAAGAAGCGAAACTTACCCTAGTATGCCGGCTTCTTCTGAACCTTCTCATACCAGGGCACCAATTAGCATTAGCTCAGGGAGCGCTTCACAAGCTACTTCAGCTCAGCTCCGAGTAATGTTCCTTGGCTAGATGACACAGCTTCAGAGGAAAGAATGGAATGCACCATCAGAACTATTGAAGCTATGACAATGGTGTTTTTAACCGCAAGGAAATATTGAGCTTGCTATGAAGGGACGGCATTTATAGCCACCGACACTGGAAGGGCTGCAGGCGTAGACATGTCGGCATGGGAAGCTCTCACATCGCAGGTATCTGCTGCAATCCGTGAATTCAAACGCGTCTCTGCCATACCAGCTGAAAATTTGTATGCCGAAGAGGTTCAACGGCAAGTCGCCGAAGCTAGTGCTGCTATTGAAGAAGCTGCAAATCGCCAGAGGGAATATTTCGCTGCTGACGAGGCTGCTGCAACAGCTGAAAGAAAGGCTCAAGCAATAATTGATGAACACACTAGAATTCACATTGAGCAAATAGCAAGGCACGAGGCTCGCTGAACATATGGCCAGTATCCGAGAGCACGAAGAACAAATGCAATCGGCGAAGCCTCGCAACAGAGGATGAGAAGAGGTCGTCCAAAGCTCAGGAAGCCCATCGCTACACTCGATAATACACTCACTAAACGACTAAACGAAATACAGCAAGCATAGCATATAAAGTACACGTACGCATACGGGACTACAGGCCGCGGATTTCAACAGAATTCTGCACAGCAACACAGCCAACTCAAAATCTCAAGGAAGAGGAAACCAAAGAGGAGAAAAGGCCTTGCACCACACAGGTTTTGAGGCGAGGAAGAAAGGCCAATACTAGCCAATTCTGAGTTCCTTTTGACTCAAGAAGGTTTCGCAGGGACATCCAATAAAGTACACGTCCGCTTGGTAAGGTACAGAGTGAATTTCGTATTGATGACCCACCTATTCCCGGCCTAGTTGAGAAAAGTGGAATCCATCTTTAGCCTGCCCGAAGCGCCTTTGCTGCTGCCGCTGACGCTGTCGCTACGACTGAGCCAGTTCGTTTGCTTGGAGGGAAGTCAGTTGGCTGTCCTTTAGGAAGAAGGTGACGTTCTGGTAAGGTAATCTCCTCTTTTGGAAAGGAAAGCTTGATGAGTCCGACCAGTACTTCACTTCCTGTTAATGTTGTTGGTAGGCTGTTAGGCCGAAGGTTACGTTCGGGGAAGGAGTGAAGGGACTAGAGACTGGTCCTGGGAGCGGAGGGACCTGCTGAATGCTAGGGTGTAGGGACTCTGGACTGGGAGGCGCTGAGTCCGACCAAGGACTGGGAGGGAAGGGACTGGGTACAGGGAGTGGAGCTCCTTGTTTGAGTGGAGGCCTTTGAGGCCGACTTGTTACTGGTAGTGCTGCCGTCCGACCTGAGGTTGGAACGAAGCGACTTGATTATCGAATAGGAGTATTTCCATTCTTGGGACGAGAAAAGCAGTCCGGAGTAGAATTGAGTTTCCCCTCGTTGCTAGCCTTGTTCTGCTATCTTTGTTTGTGAAAGGCGATTATGCGATCTGATGGTTCTTTCTGAGCTACTGAGTGAATGAGTAGTCCCTTTGTGGACTAGGAAATGAGGGAATTCGCTTCCGGCTGGTTGATTGGAGCGAAGGGAAGTCTTTGATTGGGAGGCCGTTAGGCCGACTCTTTAGTGGGATTGAGGGGCCGAAATCCCTTCTGTTAGGACCGTTCATTTAGGTCCTTTGAGCTACGCCAGTACATGACTGAGTGAATTCTTTGAGGACTGGACTGGGGACGAGAAAAACAGTCCAGAGTAGAATTGAGTTCCCGTAATACAGAACGAATCAGTGAATACTTAATGAAATGCCTGAAAAGAGCTTTTTAGTTCTTAAAGATGTGAAACAAAAGTTCTCAAATGGTCGACGCTCCATTAGAAAGAAAGTTGTCAAGTTTGCTTCAAAAGGCTAACTAATTCTTTCAGGTTACGTTAAACTGAAGCCAATCCTATAGGTAGCCAATGGGCTAGTATGGGCCACGAAGAAAGTAAGGTACTACCTGCTGGCACATCCGGTAGTTCTGGTTTCTCGTTTAGGGAGCTGGCCATGCCCGAAGTCCTTACCTTAACATAAAGGGGCTTTGGAACCCAAGCATATTGAGCTCGACTACCACTTCATTCGCGAGCTTGTTCTTTCTGGAAGCCATCGAGTTCAGTTTGTTCCTTCTGCTGATCAAACTGCTGACCTTTTCACTAAGGGGCTACACAAGCATCGCTTTGAGCTTCTGCGGTCCAAACTCGTCCTCCCTCCTATGTTGTAAAAGGGAAGTGCAGATCTTTCTGCAACACTCTTCCGACTTTATGCCGCCCCTGAATCCACAAGTACCGGCTGCCCTAAGATAAGAGGAGGATATAGAAGCAGATTTAGTTGCAGGTAGGAGCGCCCTGCAAAGCGGCTTATCGCTTATCCCCATTTGAGAACGGACCCCACCTATGGGATCGGACCTAACCCCTTATCCATCCAACAGATCCATCTGGACCTAACTAGTTATCAGATCTACCTAATATAAGTAAGGAATGTATGGTTAAAACATATATAGGAAGAGGGGATTGGAAACAAAGATAGGGTTGGCTCGGGAGCAAGATGGATCACGGGGATAGTGGGTAGGCCTTATCATAACCTTTCTGATTAGAAAAGCCATTTCACAACTGCCTAATGGATCAGCTATTGGTGGACCAACCACCCTGTAACCATAGCTGGCTTACTTATAGGGAATGATTACCTGCGGGAGCTACCCGTAGAAAGAAGAACATGCGCCGAGGGCTATACCAATCGGAAAAATAAGGCCAATCATAGTTGGGTTTGAGCCCACCAAGTGCTACGAGTGCATCGTACTATAGAGACAGATGCGCATTTGCCATATCTATACAATGCACCAGCCTTAGTAAGTGATGCAGCAGCAGTTGAACCAGCCAGTCGATTAAGCGTATTATTCTGTAGTCGATCCTGTTAATTAAGCTGATGACCTTGAACCAGAAACGGGATTTGGAACTGAGCGGGATGATGCTTGCTTCCACTGGGTAGTTAAGTAAACCGGTTCATTTGCAGCTGCCTCTGCCTTTGCTGCTATCTTAGCTGCTGCTTGCTCGGATACTGCTCCCATTGACGTTGCTGCTACTGTATGGGTGGTGGCAAGGAAGCTGGGACTAGCAGAGCAGAGATGCTTGCTATGATGGTTACATATCAACAACAATAGAAAGTCGATACGTACTTCCATCCCATAGATTAAGTCATAACATCTGAACATCAAAAAGATGCAATCTCTGTACGCCCATTTGAAATCATCTTCTTGATGCTACAAATCTCCATCAAATCTTTTATTTCATTTGATGCTAATCCACGAAAAACGATACGAGTTAGCCATGCTTTATTATACTAGTGATCTTGTCAAGCGCACTGGCTGTGTAAGTTTGATAGTCTGGTTCCTTGACTAATATGATGAGATTAATAAACCGAAAGAAAGACAGCCAGAAAAGAAGAAAGGAAAGCAAGGACAGATTGGAATGGATTAGGTAGCTCTTTTTCTTGGATGTGGGACTTCCTTTCCTAGTAGCTAGTAGCTAGTTTTTAGTTGCTATCCTAGTAGTTCTCTTTCTCCTATCCGAATAGCAGACGATGTTCTTTCTTATTATTTGTTTTCTTACATTGTCCTCTCGTCCTGTATCTCCCTCTCGTCATGGAAGGACTGAGTTAGGATAGTCAGGATAGGACTTATACTTCTTGCTTTGAGATGTAGCTTGCCTTCCTTCCTGTGCTTTTAGTTGAGTAAGGCCTCTAAGCTTCTCTTCTTGAGTTATCTTCCTGACTAACTGTAAGCAGAGGACCTTACCGTCACTCTTAGCCCTTAAGGAAGTGTGCTTTACCTATGGACGTTGCTACCTACCTAATTGAAATTCTTTCCTTCTTTTAGGACTGCCATGTTCTTCCTTCCCTCACTTTCCGTTCTTCCAAGGTTTCTTCAATGAGAGAGAAGGCAGTGAAGAGATTATCGAATAAGAGGATTCGCGGCGAGAAGCGGGCAAGGCAAAAGCAGCTGAAGGAAGGGCGCAGAGGGAAGGTCAGCGTAAGCTTACTCGACTGAAAGGAGAGGATTCGAGTCTTTGGTTCAGAATCGGATGGTCTAAAATTATTCTCTTTTCTTATACTTTATTTGCTACACCTATCCTCCTCTTTGGCTTAAGAACCCTAGGAAGAAAGAGTATCTGTAGTGTCAACCCTCTTGTATGCTTTCTTTTTTGGTGATGTGGACACAACACCCGATTCTGCTTTCACCATGACACTAGTTAGAAAGAACTTGAGAAGCAAGCTGAGAGGTCTCGTAATTCGATTTGAGTCTATCTCCCTTATTGAGCCGATTCGTTTACCAAGCCCCGATGACATGACTCTTTACGGGCTCACGGGTGGACTGTGCTCGTCTGGTTCCCCTAAAGGACTAGTCAATGCATTCCCCATACTATATGCTTCTCGGTCACAAGCATTTCAAACCCCACTGTCCTAATTATGCATGAACTGAACCCGACCTTGGAAACGGATGCCTTGCGCCTAGGCCGAGAGCCCACTGATTCCTATGATCAAACCGAAGACGACCTTCGGCTTTTTGGTAGACAGCCTTGGTCCCTTCCAGGGATGTTCTGCGCGTAAACCTTGAGCTCCCTGATTCCCGATGAAACCGTAGGCTGCTAATCCACCTTGCATTGATTGACGATGCCATCCTCCTTGCATTGCACACGAGACGTAGAGTAGCTTGACGTTTAAACGCTTGATTGGTGATCTTGATGAAATTTATCCTTTGATAGGAGCCTTCTTTCTATCCTGGCGCGGGATATGAGTCTCGCTCGTCCACTCCTCCGGACGAGAAAGATTCCGAATATAGAGGCAAACAAAGAGGGAAGAGTCCGGATTGGGGGCTTTATTTAGTTCCCGATCTTTTTTGTCAACTTGATCCTGAAAAGACTATTAGGGTCACATCTTTGATCTCGTTTTGGGCACACGACTTGTCGCAACTTTTGATCTGTTGTCGGTCATAGGAAGTATCTTGAGGCGGGATTTGTGCCCACTTCTCCACGGCTCGGTCCCAACCAAACCTTACTCGAGCCCAGTTGATAGTTCTTACTCGTTTTGATGGATATTTATTCGTTCCGGATATACGGCCTTTGGACCGGCTCTGCAGGCAGGTGATCGTGGCCAAATGAGTTTTTACAAATAGCGGATCGCGGGGTGTGTGATTGATACATGTGTACGTTTTACGAGAGCTCAGATGACGAAATGGTCTATCGAACTAGGAAAGTTCCCTTTTTAAGGATCCAGTCCCACTGTCTTTCTATCAATAACTCAGTTCGGAAAATGAAAGAAAAGAAGGAAGTCAAACTTTCGACTACAAACGAAGACAAGGAGACGAAACCGGGCGTAAGACAGACAAGCAAGGGGGGCCGGGAAACCTGACTTGCTAAACAGAGAATGAATCTCTCTTCCATACTCCAACAAAACAGATGGCTGCCTATCTTCTATTCGATATCTTCATTCATGGGAAAGATCCACTACTTGACTTGACGCTAGCTATATGCTAGAAACATTCAAATCGTAGAACTGCAACTCATTTAGACAAGACTTCCTTAAATAGCGGAGAGTGAAGTTCCGTTCTCTTTAGCTTCCACTTTCTTTTTTGATTATTTCGCGCAAACAATAGTCTTTGAAAGGATAGGCTATGTTCTTTCTGGACTTTCAAAGGATCTGTTCACGGAAGTAGACCATGACAGAATCTATTGAGAGGCCGAACCGCGTTAATCACGATTGAAGAAAGGAAATTCGCTGGTTGGTTTTTCCAGAGCTGCTGGTTCGAGTCCAGCTCGTGAGTAGTGAAAAGGGAGTTTTCATGAAATTTACGGGGTTTCGACAAGTCTGATCCTTTTGATTGAACTCCATCGAAGGGAATCTGTTGTTGAATGCTATGCCACCACGGAGTTGGTGCGGGTCTCAGCAGAATCTTCTGGCAGTGATCCTGACACGACGCCTCTTACAGCACAAGGATCCGCATCTGAGGGCTATACACCCACTACCTCCGAAACCGCGTCTGTCGACTTCTCAGATACTTCCAATCCGTCAGTCAATCAAATCCAGCTGCGGAACCGGAAGCATCTCCCTCTTCGAAAGGAGACTCTTCTGTATGAACAACAAAGAGATGAGAGGCGGGTGGTTCCGTCGCCTAAGATTGCCATGGCCGACCAACAACCCGAAGAAGTAGCAGTTGAAGCGCCAGCCAAAGACAAACTGGAGAAGATGGACTACAACGTGCTAGCCCATATCAAGAGGATACCATCCCTCCTCAGCGTATATGACGCGCTCCTTCTATCAGATGAGTTAAGAGAAGCTCTCATCAAAGCCTTGCAGA